GATCAACCAACATTTCTCAAATTCGAAAAAAAACCAGAAGAAATGGCCTCTTATTTTGATTTATCAAACCGAGAGATCTATGAATAAGGATCAAAATGCATATAAATACAAATGGTCCAATGGGAGTAAGAATTTCCAGGAACAATTGGACCATTTCATTTCTGAGCAGAATAGCCGTTTTCAAGTAGTGTTCGATCGATTTCAAGTAGTGTTCGATCGATTACATATGACTGCATATTCGATTGATTGGTCTGAGGTTATTGACAAAAAAGATTTGTCTAAGTCACTTTATTTCTTGTCTAAGTCACTTTATTTCTTTTTGTCCAAGTCACTTTATTTCTTTTTGTCCAAGTTTCTTCCATTTTTGTCTAACTCACTTCCTTTTTTCTTTGTGAGTTTCGGTAATATCCCCGTTCATAGGTCCGAGATCCACATCTATGAATTGAAACGTCCGAATGATCCACTCGGGAATCAGTTGTTAGAATCAATAGGTCTTCAAATCGTTCATTTGAAAAAAAGGAAACCCTTCTTATTGGATGACTTTTATACGTCTAAAAAATCAAAATTATCCTTCAATGAAGGAACAATATCACCATTTTTGTTCAATAAGAGACAAAATTGGATATCATTCCATACTAGAAAGAAGAAAAAGAAAGAAGAAGAGAAGAAGAAGCGCAGGAAATCTTTTTATAACATGGATTTCTCAATGATATCTCACGATCAAGAGAATTGGCGGAATCCCCTGAAACCATTTCATAGAAGTTCATTGATATCCTCTTTTTTAAAAGCACAACGACTTCGATTCGTTCCTACGGGAAGGTCCTGGAAGTTTGTTAAGGATGTTCGTATTGATTCAGAAGGGAAGAAACATGAGTCTTTCAAATTTCAGTTCCAGGTGCGCCTAGAAGCACCTCGCTTAAATAATCAATATGCGGGAAGGTCCTGGAAGTATGATTTTATTAAGTATGTTCGTACTGAGTATGATATTACTGCAATGGATTATTCAACTGCAATGGCTTTTTTAGAAGGGAAGAAGAAGTATTTCAAATACTTATTATTAAAGTCAAAGATGATGGATTTGTTTTATAATTGTCATCGATATTGGATTCATACTCAATATTCTGAGAAATCTGAGAAATATTTACGAAAAGATTTTTCTGAGAAATATTTACGATCCGAAAAGACGAAAAAACACAGTCCTTGTTTAACAAAATGCTTTGAAAAAGGGCCGATGTATAGAAACTATCAAAGAAATAGTGTTTTTTCAACTCTCTCAAAATTGAAGCAATTCCAACCATATATAATACAATTGTTACTTACCCGGACAGGACACGAATATCTAAATTTAATATTTTTAGATACTTTTTTAGACCTATTGGCGATACTACGTAGGAGTCCTAAATTTCAACAATTTGTATCCATTTTTCATGATATTAGGGATGGATCCAAGCGAATTCTTCGGGAAAAATTGTGTCTTTCACCACGGAATCCTATAAGTGAGATTTCGAGTAAGTGTTTACATAATTTTCTTGTGCACGTGTGCGAAGATATTTTGGAAAATGAGTCACCATTGATATCGACACATCTGAGGGAGTTCTTCGTTTTAATCCTTATCCTTCTTCTTGTTACCGGATATCTCGTTCAGACACATCTTTTCTTTGTTTCTCGATTCTCTAATGAGTTACAGACAGAGTTCGAAGAAGTCAAATCTTTGATGATTCCATCATACATGATTGAGTTGGAAAAACTTCTGGATAGGTATCCTATATCAGAACTGAATTCTTTCGGGTTAAAGGATATGTTTCTCGTTGCTCTGAAACAATTAGGAAATTTTCTAGAAGAAAGACGAGTTTCGGCTTCTGCTGGCAACATGCCAAGGGGTGGTGGTCCCGCTTATGGGGTCAAATCCATACGTTCGAAGAAGAAAGATTTGAATCTCATCGATCTCATAAGGATTATACCAAATCCCATCAATCGAATCGCGTTTTTGAGAAATACTAGACATTTAAGTCCTACAAGTAAAGCGATCTATACCTTCATAAGAAAAAGAAAAAATGTGAATAGTGATTGGATTGATGATAAAATAGAATCCTGGATCTTGAACAGTAATTTCATTGCTGATAAAGAAAGGGAATTCATGGTTCAGTTCTCTACCTTAACGACAGAAAAAAGGATTGATCAAATTTTATTGAGTCTGACTAATAGTGATCGTTTATCAAAGAATAACTCTGGTTATCAAATGATTGAGCAACCGGGAACAATTTACTTACGAAATTTAATTGACATTCATAAAAAATATCTACTAAATTATGAGTTCAATACATCCTGCTTAGCAGAAAGACGGATATTCCTCGCTCATTATCAGACAATGACTTATTCAGAAACCCCGTGTGGGGCTAATGGTTTGGATTTCCCATCTCATGGAAAACCCTTTTCGCTCCGCTTAGCTGTATCCCCTCCTAGGGGTATTTTAGTGATAGGTTCTATAGGAACTGGACGATCCTATTTAGTCAAATATCTAGCGACAAACTCCTATGTTCCTTTCATTACAGTATCTCTAAACAAGTTCCTGGATAACTATCCTAAAGGTTTTGATATTAATGATCTTTTTGATGATGATGATGATGATCTTTTTGATGAGAGAGAGGGTACCATTTACAGTCTTTTACCTAGGAACGAGGATAGTGGCTATAATTTGGATAGGTATGATAGTGACTATCTCGACCGTAACTATGATAGCCATTTGGAGTTTCTAAGTATGGACTATCCGATACCTGAGGATATCATACCGGAAATAGACCTATTTTTTATCACGCTTCAATTCGAATTAGCAAAAGCAATGTCTCCTTGCATAATTTGGATTCCGAACATTCATGATCTGGATGGGAATGAGTCGAATCTATTAGTGAACTCTCTTTCCAGAGATTCTGAAAAATCTTCTACTAGAAATATTCTTGTTATTGCTTCGACTCATATTCCCCAAAAAGTGGATCCCGCTCTAATAGCTCCGAATAAATTAAATACGTGTATTAAAATACGAAGGCTTCTTATTCCACAACAAAGAAAGCACTTTTTCAGTCTTGCTCGTACGCGGGGTTTTCACTTGGAAAAGAAAATATTCGATACTAATGGATGCGGGTCCATAACTCTGGGTTCTAATGTACGAGATCTTGTAGCACTTACCAATGAGGCGCTATCGATTAGTATTATACAAAAAAAATCCATTATAGACACGAATATAATTAGATTCGCTCTTCATAGACAAACTTGGGATTTTAGATCTCAGATAAGATCGGTTCAGGATCATGGTATACTTTTCTATCAGATAGGAAGGGCTGTTTCACAAAATCTACTTCTAAGTAATTTTTCCATAGATCCTATATCTATCTATATGAAGAAGAAATCATGTAACGTGGGGGATTCTGATTTGTACAAATGGTACTTGGAACTTGGAACAAGCATGAAGAAATTAACGATACTTCTTTATCTTTTGAGTTGTTCTGCCGGATCCGTTGCTCAAAACCTTTGGTCTCTAACCGGACCTAATGAAAAAAATGATGGGATCACTTCTTATAGACTCCTTTATAATGATTCTGATCTAGTTCATGGCCTATTAGAAGTAGAAGGTGCTCTGCTGGGATCCTCACAGACAGGAAGTCCGTTTGATAATGATGGAGTAACATTTCTTCTTAGGCCCGAACCAAGGAATCCCATAAATATGATTCAAAATGGATCTCGTTCTATCCTTGATCATAGATTTCTCTATGAAAAATATGAATCGGGGTTCGAAGAAGGGGAAGGAGGCCCCGACCCGCTAGAGGAGGATTTATTCAATCACATAGTTTGGGCTCCTAGAATATGGCGCCCTTGGGAATTTCTATTTGATGATTGGATCGAAAGGTCCAATGAATTCGGATTTCCCTATTGGGAAAGGTCATTTTGGGACAAGCAGATCATTTATGATGAAGAGGGTGAGCTTAAAGAGAATGATTCGGAGTTCTTGGAGGATGGAACCATGGAGTACCAGACACAAAATAGATCTTTCAAAGAACAAGGCGTTTTTCGAATAAGCCAATTCATTTGGGACCCCGCGGATCCACTCTTTTTGCTATTCCAAGATGATCCTTTTGTATCTGTGTTTTCACATCGAGAATTGCTTACAGATGAGGAGATGTCAAATAGACTTTTGACTTGCCAAACAAAAAAAATTTATTGGAAATATCTAAATAAACGCTGGTTTAGGAAGAATATGCCAGAACAGAATTTCGAATTGTTGATTGATCGACAGAGACAGTTTAGAACCAATAGTTCATTATCAAATGAATTGTTTCGTTCTAATACTCTATCCGAGAGTTATCAATATTTATCAAATCTGTTCCTATCTAATGGAACCCTATTGGCTCAAATTACAAAGACATTGTTGAGAAAAAGATGGCTTTTCCCGGAGGAGATGGTTGTTACTATCTGTTCCAATAACGAATGATTGGTTTAACTGAATAACTAAATAAAATAGATACTTTCTTTCTCGTCATCTCAAGTCGATATGGGGATCTTTCAATTGAAAGGATCCCCTAATATAGATAATACAGATTCCCGTTGACCGAGCCTAACTCTAATTGTTTTGTTCTGAAGCAAACAAAGAGATCCACGGGATGGTTTGTCCTATTCAGATATTCACGACCAATAAGTACAGAAAAATGGACTCTCCATTCATTAGATAGATAAGATAACCAAAACTTCGTGATCTGCTGGCGAACTTATTCCTATTCAATAAGAGATCTCAATATTATGCCTTGAAGAGGACTCGAACCTCCACGCTATTTAGCACGAGATTTTGAGTCTCGCGTGTCTACCATTTCACCACCAAGGCATCTTCAAAGTGAATTATATTCTAGGAATATGATATCTATCTAGTCTTATGTATGGAATATATGACAAAGGTGCAGTTTTAGAGTATTTTTATTGATCGTCATATAGGCCCGACTCGGACATCCAATTGA